TGATGGGATAAATCTAGTAGCGCTTTTCACCGGGGATATGTTACAGGAAAAGGATAATTTTCGACTCCAAGTTGTCAATTATATCCTTTATGGGGATGGCAAACAAATTCGAGGAATTTCCCATACAAGTATTCAATTGGTTCGTACTTGTTTAGTATTGAATTGGGACCAAGACAAAAAAGGTTCCATAGAAAACGTTCAGGCTTCTTCTGCTGAAGTAAGGGCAAATGATCTGATTCGATATTTCATAAGAATTGATTTGGTGAAGTCTCCTATTTTGTATACCGGAAAGAGGAATGATAGGTCAGGTTCAGTGATTCCTGATACTGGGTCAGATTGCGCTAATACCAATCTTTTTTCTTCCAAGGTTAAGATTAAATCACTTAGTCAACATCAAGGAACCATTCGTACATTTCTTAATAGAAATAAGGAAGGCCAATCTCTTATAGTTTTTTCATCATCCAATTGTTCTCGCATCAATGTTTCGAAATATCACAATGTGACCAAAGAATCAATTAAAGAAAGGGGGGATCCCCGAATTCCAATTCTTAATTTGTTGGGGCCCTTAGGTACAGTACCTAAAATTCATAATTTTTCCCCATCTTATCATTCAATAACTCATAATGAGATTTTGTTAAATAAATATTTAATACTGGATAATAATAATCCAAAACAGACTTTCCAACCACTTAAATATTATTTAGTGGATGAAAACGAGAGAATCTCTAATACAAATCCATGCAGTGAGATCATTTTAAATCTATTCGATTCGTACTTTCTCCCTCACGATTATTGTGAGGGGACATCCACAACCACAATAACTAGCCTTGGACAGTTTATTTGTGAAAATGTATGTCTATCCAAACACGGAACACGCATAAAATCTGGTCAAGTTATAATGGTTCATCTTGACTCTTTCATAATAAGATCCGCTAAACCCTATTTGGCCCCCCGAGGAGCAACCGTTCATGGTGATTATGGAGAAATCTTTTACGAAGGAGATACATTAGTTACATTTCTATATGAAAAATCGAGATCTGGTGATATAACTCACGGCCTTCCAAAGGTTGAACAAGTGTTAGAAGTTCGTTCGATTGATTCAATATCGATGAACCTAGAAAAAAGGGTTGAAAGTTGGAACGAACATATAACAGGAATTCTTGGAATTCCTTGGGGATTCCTGATTGGTACTGAACTCACTATAGCGCAAAGTCGTATTTCTTTGGTTAATAAGATCCAAAAGGTTTATCGATCCCAGGGGGTACAGATTCATAATAGGCATATAGAGATTATTGTACGACAAATAACATCAAAAGTGTTGGTTTCAGAAGATGGAATGTCTAATGTTTTTTCACCTGGGGAACTAATCGGATTGTTGCGAGCAGAACGAGCAGGTCGTGCTTTGGAAGAGGCTATTTGTTACCAAGCCGTCTTATTGGGAATAACAAGAGCATCTCTGAATACTCAAAGTTTCATATCAGAAGCTAGTTTTCAGGAAACCGCTCGAGTTTTAGCAAAAGCCGCTCTCCGGGGTCGTATTGATTGGTTGAAAGGTCTGAAAGAGAATGTTGTTCTGGGGGGGATGATACCCGTTGGTACCGGATTCAAACGATTCGTTCACCGTTCAAGGGAATACAACAACATTCCTTTGGAAATACAAAAGAAGAATCTTTTCGGGGGGGAAATGAGAGATATTCTGTTCTACCACAGAGAATTATTTGGTTCTTGCATCCCAAAGCCAAAGAGTTTCCATAATACATCAGAACAACCATTCTATGGGATCTAATACAATCGTTCATAAGAGCAGATTCATTATTCATTATTAGCTAAACTAATATAATGGTCATTTGTTAATAAAGAGAATATCGAAACCCAGGGTAAAGGAATTAATAATGAAGCTTGGATCGTGTATTAACGGTTAACCCCCGGTAGAAGGTTCCATTGGAACAATTATTTATTTCAGGTTCTTTTTTTTTTAGAGGAAGTGTGGGGATAAATGACAAGAAGATATTGGAACATCAATTTGGAAGAGATGATGGAAGCGGGTGTTCATTTTGGTCATGGTACTAGGAAATGGAATCCTAGAATGGCACCTTACATCTCCGCAAAGCGTAAAGGTATTCATATTACAAATCTTACGAGAACTGCTCGTTTTTTATCAGAAGCCTGTGATTTAGTTTTTGACGCAGCAAGTAGAGGAAAACACTTCTTAATAGTTGGTACGAAAGATAAAGCAGCGGATTCGGTAGCATCAGCTGCAATAAGGGCTCGGTGTCATTATGTCAATAAAAAATGGCTCGGTGGTATGTCAACGAATTGGTCCACTACAGAAACGAGACTTCAGAAGTTCAGGGACTTGAGAGTGAGAGCCGAGATGGGGCAACTCAGTCGTCTCCCGAAACGGGATGCAGCAATATTGAAGAGACAATTATCTCACTTTCAAACATATCTGGGTGGTATCAAATATATGACGGAGTTACCCGATATTGTAATCATCATTGATCAGCAAGAAGAATATACGGCCCTTCGAGAATGCGTCACTTTGGGTATTCCAACTATTTGTTTAATCGATACAAATTGTGATCCAGATCTCGCGGATATTCCGATTCCAGCGAATGATGACGCTATAGCTTCCATCCGATTGATTCTTAACAAATTAGTATCCGCAATTTGTCAGGGACGTTCTAGCTATATAGGAAGTCGTTGATTAATAATAAGATAAGTCAATTACTTCGCTTCGGTAAACCCAGAGATTCATGGAATCGGTTATTCTTACTATTCCTGAATGTGAAAAAAGGGAGATTCAAATTGCTAGGGATATATTACGTGATTAATTCATTAATTAATTTAGTATCTGAAATGATTAAATTAGGTAGGAGAGTAGAAATGGTTGAATCAAAATAATTCCTTCTTAAGTTCCATTTCGGTAATATGAATGTTCTACCATGTTCCATCAACACACTAAAGGGGTTATACGAGATATCCGGTGTGGAAGTAGGCCAACATTTCTATTGGCAAATAGGGGGTTTCCAAGTGCATGCCCAAGTACTTATAACTTCCTGGGTCGTAATTGCTATCTTATTAGGTTCAGCCGCTATAGCCGTTCGGAATCCACAAACTATCCCGACCGACGGTCAGAATTTCTTCGAATATGTTCTTGAATTCATTCGAGACGTGAGCAAAACTCAAATTGGAGAAGAAGAATATGGGCCTTGGGTTCCTTTTATTGGAACTCTGTTCCTATTTATTTTTGTTTCTAACTGGTCTGGTGCTCTTTTACCTTGGAGAATCATAGAGTTACCTCATGGGGAATTAGCTGCACCTACGAATGATATAAATACTACTGTTGCTTTAGCTTTACCCACGTCAGTGGCATATTTCTATGCAGGCCTTACTAAAAAGGGATTGGGTTATTTCGGTAAATATGTTCAACCAACTCCAATACTTTTACCAATTAATGTCTTAGAAGATTTCACAAAACCTTTATCACTTAGTTTTCGACTTTTCGGGAATATTTTGGCCGATGAATTAGTAGTTGTTGTTCTTGTTTCTTTAGTACCCTTAGTGATTCCTATACCCGTGATGTTCCTCGGATTATTCACAAGCGGTATTCAAGCTCTCATTTTTGCAACCTTAGCCGCGGCTTATATAGGTGAATCCATGGAGAGTCATCATTGAGTAGTCTTTCATCCAAATAAAATAATACTTTTAATTTCAAAGAGTCACTTTTTCTTTTTGAATTTCAATCAATTAAAAATTCAGTCCATGAATCTTATTCCAATAAAATAATTAATTCATGGGTAGTTCAAGATACCCGCTTGAGGAACATGATTTATATATATATATGATATGTATGATATAGAGTAAGAACAAAACAGGAGCAAGAGATATATATGTACGATATTAATATTAATTATATTACGTATTACACTACGTAATTGTCAAAAAAAGGGGGGGGGAGATTCCCAATTTTTCCTAAGATCCCCCTTTTGTCTTATTCATGTCATACATCTCCTTTATTTGCCCAGTCAATTACGACAATTCATAATTGGGATAATAATTGTTATCCGTTTGGGACGCGCGACGAAACAACAAGAACTATGTTCCGTGGAACCGTTGCTATTTCATTCCATTCTATTCAACAATTGACCAAAAATGGAATTAAGAGAAATTTGATCAGTCAATCAAATCTTGATATGGGATGATTTGCTTTGATGAATCTCTTCATTTGTGTCCATGTGAGATAATGATAAAGACAAGAAAGAGTTCACGAATAAGATTAAATTCAAAATCAAGTAGGTTAGGCGGGTCGAGCTACATAGCCGTAGCTACATATGTGAACTCGGTGTATGCTTAGAAGAATGATTCCAGGGTACGATCCGATTCAATAGAAATAAATAAGATGGCGATGGTTTACATTATGGAAGAAACACATGTATATGTGATAGTAGATAGTCAATAGTTATATATGGACTACCCATCTATATTATTTCATTCCCCATATTATCGACTTTCTATTATTATTATATAGATATGGATTCCACTTTATTTATATGGATTACGATATATATAAGCTCTTCCTTTTTTCGTCTGTGACTGTATGTGTAGATTGAATATGAAGTCAAGCCTATGAATGCATATAGAGAGAGAAGATGAAGGAGCAAGGAATTGAAAGAATGGGTTCGGAACAAAGAAATAGAAGAACTAACTAGAACTATATGGATTTTAAAAGACTTGGATAGTGAATAAAAACGAGATATTGAAGTAGTTCTGATGATTCAGTAATATCAAATATCATCACTTCTCAAATTAGGTTCGGAGTTCTTAGTTTAGTTGTATGGATCTTAGTGATGGAATATGAAATAATAAGTAATGTAACTAATTAATACATAGTATAAATATATAACATGAATTATATATATAATAATTCATTGGTTTATTTGATTATATCATTAACCATTTCTTCATTTTTTGTTGTGAGGAGCTTACCATGAATCCCC